AATCCCCATCTTTTTTTTAATTTATTAAGATGGGGTTTGGCATATTTTAATATTATATATCTTTAATTTGCGGAGCCAATGTTTAAATTAGGGCGTTGTTGATAGGATTAGATCTAGCAAATTTATTTACTGGTATGAACATTATAGGGATAACCAGTCTGAAACTGGAAAAGTGTTAGAGGCCTGCCCTCTTTGTCAAGTCTTATTATTGATTTAGATTTTGGAGAGAGATGGTTCCGGAGTGATAGCTGTTACAAATATCAAATATTTGCAATTTTTAGATTTCTATTTTTTAGATTTTGATTATTTTAGGTTTTGGAGAGAGATGGTTCCGGAGTGATAGCTGTTACAAATATCAAATATTTGCAATTTTTAGATTTTTATTTTTTAGATTTTGATTATTTTAGGTTTTGGAGAGAGATGGTTCCGGAGTGATAGCTGTTACAAATATCAAATATTTGCAATTTTTAATTTAACCTATAACAAATTGGATGGAGGTTTGTTAAATTTTAAATTTGGATGAAAATTGAAAAAATTTTCATAATTTAGTAAGAAATTTTGTTTTGCAAGCATAAGTTTTTTGTAAATTTCAAAATTTTTGAAAAAAATTCTTTTTTGTTAGATAATTTGCATGAAAATGTAGACTATTTTAAAAAAAAGACGACGGACTGGTCCGGGGGGGATATGATACTATCTAGGTGTAGTAAGGAGAGTAGAACGGGGATAATATGAGAGTTGGGTACTAAACCGAAAGGGGGGCATAACTATGGGAGTATAGGAGACTATTTCGAGGTGGGGAAAGGGCACTACAGGGGATTAATGGAGGAATAAGGATAACATAAGCAGGGGATATAAAGGAAAAAAAGAATAAATGGGGGGATCAGTAGCATATCTGAGGCGACGCAGCAAGGAGCCGGGCACGGGGGAATTACTAGCAAGGGACTATGTAAAGGACAATAATAGGTAGGGGTACTAGAACATGATACAGACTATGTAGGGGACACTATATGTAACTGGGGTGGAGTATGCAATGCACATATGGAAATAATTTATAGGCGGAGACCGGGGTTATATCTGGATCGGTAGGGGGACTAGAATGGAGGGAGGGGGACTTAATGAAATGGTTCCGCAATAGGTTAGGTTAATAAATTGATTGAGATTGATCCTGTCTTTATTTTAAGTGATTAGTTATTTGATAATATTAAATATAAGTTTTTGCGTGTTAATTTATTTATCTTAAGGATAAATTAATTTTATTATTTGTAGTTTTTGGTTTTGAAAATTATGGTAACATAGATTCAGTTAATTTATTTAGAATTGTTTAAGGTTGTGCCAGCATACGCGGTTATACTTCCAATTCGAATTAATCTTTTTGGTTTTTATTTATTTTTATTATTGGAGGTTATTTTATTTTTATAAGGTGAAATTTTTAATTTTAGGTAAATCCTCTAGGTTTAAGATATATGAGAAATTTAGAATTTAGACTAGGATTAGATACCCTATTATTCTAAATGTAAATTTGGAACCATAGTATTAATAGTTATGATCTTTAAATTAAAAGGATTTGGCGGTAATTTAGTCTTTTCAGAGGAACCTGTTCTGTAATCGATAATCCACGTTGGATTTAACTTTAATTTTTGTTTGTATATCTCTGTCATTGAATGTTTTATTAGGATATTTTCTTTAATCATTAATTTAGGTTAATGTCAGGTCAAGGTGCAGCTATATTAAAGGTTGAAATGGGTTACATTTAATGTTACTTAATTGGAATATTTATACTGTAAGTTAGTTCAATATGAAAAAGGATTTGAAAGTAATTGTTATTATTTTATATAAATGATTTTAGCTCTAAATTATGTACACATCGCCCGTCGTTCTCATTATTAAGGTGAGATAAGTCGTAACAAAGTAATTTTACCGGAAGGTGAGGTTAGGATTACACAAGTTAAATTCTAGGAATGTTATTACTTACAATAATAATTAGGTTTGTGCGAATCAGCCTAGCTTGATTAATTATTATATTACTTTAATATTTAGTTTGGATATAGTTTAATAGAAACAACTTATATATTAGTATTTTTTATAGAAATTATTATTATTAGTTATAGTTTATAGTACTGTGAAGGAATTTTTTTTAATTATTTTAAAGCAGACTTGATTTGTCGTACCTTTTGTATCAGGGTTTATTAATTTTAAGTTAATTATTATTAACTTTCCCGAAATTAGAAGAGATATGTTTAAATTAATGAAAGTTTACGTTATAAAGTAATTTTTAATTGAAACATAGAGGTTATATGCTATTCAATTTTAAATATCTGGTTGTCTAATAAATTAGTTTAATTAAGGCCATTAATTAGTTAATTTAAAATTTAATTTTTTTTAATTTTATTGGCTAAAATGTTAGGGGATAAGCTCTAAATGTTTATTTATAACTCTTTCGCTTATAAAGATTTTGTAGGCTTGATAACAGCCATCATTTATTTCGTTATAGTTAATTCTTTAATAAGTTTTATTTATGTTGAGTTTAAAATTTTATTAGACTGTTTTGTTTAATTTTTTAATAAAAGTAATAATGATAGAATTAGTAGTATTAGAATATTTAAGTATAGGAATTCGGCAAATTTAACTCTCGCCTGTTTAACAAAAACATGTCCTTTAGATTTAGTATTAATTAAAGGTCTGACCTGCCCAGTGATTTCTTAAACGGCCGCAGTATTCTGACTGTGCGAAGGTAGCATAATCATTTGTCTCTTAATTAGAGGCTTGTATGAATGGTTGGACGAGGGGTTAACTTTCTTTATTTAAATTTTATGAATTTGATTTTTGAGTTAAAAAGCTTAAATTTTTTTGCAAGACGAGAAGACCCTATAGAATTTTATTGATTTGAGTGACTTTATTATTTTGTAATTATATTAATGAATTCTTTTAAATTAATTTTGTTGGGGCGACAGTGAAAATTAAATAACTTTCATTAATGATTATTCATTAATTAATGTGTTTTTTGATCCTTAATTTTGGATTATAAGATTAAATTACCTTAGGGATAACAGCGTAATTTTTTCGGAGAGTTCTTATCGATGAATAAAGTTTGCGACCTCGATGTTGGATTAAAGTAAGTTCTTGGTGTAGCAGCTAATGATACTAAGTCTGTTCGACTTTTAAATCTTTACATGATCTGAGTTCAGACCGGCGTGAGCCAGGTTGGTTTCTATCTGCAATATAGGTTTACATCTTAGTACGAAAGGACCAGATGTAAGTAATAGTTATATATTATTTGAATACTATTAACTATTTTGGCAGATTTAAGTGCGATAAATTTAGAATTTATATATGTAATTTATATTACAAGTAGTAATTTTTTTAATTAGATATTTAGTAACTTTGATTTGTGTTTTAGTAGCTGTAGCCTTTGTGACCTTATTGGAGCGTAAGGTTCTAGGTTATATTCAGTTACGTAAAGGCCCTAATAAAGTAGGTTTTATGGGATTGTTACAGCCCTTTTCTGATGGGATTAAGTTATTTTTTAAGGAGCAAACTTATCCTTATATGTCCAATTTTGTTATTTATTATTTTTCTCCTGTTTTTATACTGGTTTTATCTTTTTCTTTATGAATTTTATTTCCTCAGATTATTAATACTTATAATTTTAGTTTTGGTCTTTTATTTTTTATGTGTTGTACTGGTATAGGCGTTTATGGTGTGATGTTATCCGGTTGATCTTCTAATTCTAAATATGCTTTATTAGGGGGGTTGCGAGCTATAGCCCAAACAATTTCTTATGAGGTGAGAATGGCTATAATTATATTATGTTTTTTTATTTTTATTTTTAGATATAATCTTGTGGATTTTATAGTTTATCAAAGCAGGTTATGGTTTATTTTTTTTTCTATTCCTTTATTTTTTTGTTGATTATCTTCTTGTTTGGCTGAGACTAATCGTGCTCCTTTTGATTTTGCAGAAGGTGAAAGAGAATTAGTTAGAGGCTTTAACATCGAATACAGAAGAGGGGGTTTTGCATTTATTTTTTTGTCTGAGTATATGAATATTATTTTTATGAGTTTATTAACCGTTGTCGTATTTTTGGGTTGTGATTTATACTCAATTTTCTTTTTTATTAAGGTTGTTTTGATTATTTTTTGATTTATTTGAGTTCGAGGGACTCTTCCTCGTTTTCGTTATGACAAATTGATATATTTGACTTGAAAGGTGTTTTTACCAATGTCTCTTAATTATTTTTTATTCTTTTCTTCTTTTTTATGTTTAATAATGTTGGGGGTATTATTCATTAATTTAAGTGGTGAAGTTAATAATGGAATTTAACCATTATGTTTTACTTTCAAAGTAAATGCTTATCTAAAGCTTATTAACTAGTTGTTGATTTTATCTCATAGCTTAAATATAATAGGGTTAATGATGAAGTAACTAAAGTACCCTATTGTTAATAGTTGGCCTGTGGTGATGAATGGTTCTTCTGCTGGTCGTGCCCCAATTCAGGTTAATAAAATTATTACAGTTACGAATGATCAAAATAAAAGTTTATTTATTGGGTAGAAAGTTATACTTTGGAATTTACTTTTATTTGTAATTGGTAAAATGACAATAATAAGAATAGATAAAACTATTGCTACTACACCTCCTAGTTTATTTGGAATGGATCGTAGAATTGCATATGCAAATAGGAAATATCATTCAGGCTGAATATGAACAGGGGTTACTATAGGGTTTGCAGGAATGAAGTTTTCAGGGTCTCCTAGTAATCGAGGTTCTAATAAGACTAGGAGAATAAATAAAGTTAGGGTAAACATTATTCCTATTAAGTCTTTAATGGAAAAGTAAGGGTGAAATGGGATTTTATCGTAATTGGAATTTAGGCCAAGAGGGTTATTTCTTCCTGTTTGGTGTAAGAATAGTAAATGAATTATAACTATTGCTGCAATAATGAATGGTAGTAGAAAGTGTAATGTGAAGAATCGTGTTAATGTTGCATTATTAACTCTAAAACCTCCTCATAATCATTTTACGATATCATTTCCTAAGTATGGAATAGCTGAGAGAAGATTAGTAATAACTGTTGCACCTCACAGGGATATTTGTCCTCAAGGTAATACATATCCTAAAAAAGCTGTTCCCATAGTTATAAACAATAAAATTACACCAACATTTCAAGTTATAATTAGTTTATAGGACCCGTAGTATATTCCACGTCCGATATGTAAATATAAACAGATGAAGAATAATGAAGCCCCGTTTGCATGTGTATTACGTAGAAGCCAGCCGTTATTAACATCACGGCAAATATGAACAACTCTGTTAAATGCTAATTCTACATTTGCTGTATAGTGCATAGCTAGAAATAGCCCTGTTACAATTTGAATTATTAAACATATCCCTAATAGGGAGCCAAAGTTTCATCATAAGGAGATATTTGAAGGAGTTGGTAAGTCAATAAGGGATCCATTAATAATTTTAAATAGAGGGTGTGTTTTACGTAAGGGTTTGTTCATTATTTTTTTGAGATTCGTAGAGGACCTTCAGAAATATTTACAATGAAGGAGACTGTGATTATTGTAAAGAATAAATAAGTAACTAACATTATTGTTAATATTTTTAATTTACAATTAAATAAGTTATTTAATGAAAAAATTTCTGTTGGGGAACTTGTAATAATTCTTACAAACTCATTATCAGAATATTCTGAATTGAATTGTATAATGCCTCCAAGTGCTAGGAAAATAATTCTTAATACTAATAACTTAATTGAGGTGAAAAATTTTTCATTGGATGCTACTCTTGCTATATAAATGAAAAGAACTAATATACCTCTTAGTATAGTAATTATAATAATATAAGAATATCAGAATGATCCTAAAGATAGCCCTGCAATTATAGCTACTGTTAAAGTTTGAGCAATAATTGTGATTCCTATTCTAATAGGGTGATTTAATCAGATAAAGATAAATGCTAAGGTTAATATTACAATAAATATAAAGGTAATACCAGTAAATAGTTTAATAAAAATATTAATTTTGGGGATTAAAGATGAGATTATTCTTTTTACTGAAGTTTTAAAGGTTATTTCCTATTTATGATTTACAAGATCATTGTTTTCATTAAACTATTAAAACTTATTTCTTTTGTGAATTTTAGAATTATTTTTATGTTTTTTAGAGGAGTAGTTGTTTTTTCTTCTACTCGTAAACATTTATTGTTAGCTTTATTTAGACTAGAATATTTAGTTTTAGTGCTATTTTTGAGCTTATTTTTGGTTCTGTTAAGTTTTGGTTTTGAACTTTACTTTATTTTAGTTTTTTTGACATTTACAGTTTGTGAAGGGGCTTTAGGTTTAGGTATTTTAGTTAATATAATCCGTAGTCATGGTAATGATTTGTTGTCCAGTTTGTCTATTTTATCATGATAAAAATTCTTTTTTTTATTCTTTTTTTAACCCCTTTGTTAGGTAATTGGTGATTATTAACTAGATGCCTAATTGTTTTATCATTTTATATGTTAACTTTTCCAGTCTCTAGCTACATAATAAATTTGAGTTTTGGTTTTGGGATAGATCTAGTTTCGTATTGTATAATTCTATTGAGAATTTGGATTGTTTTTTTAATATTAATAGCTAGAAATAAAATTAAGTTTACTAGCAATTGTTCTGTCGAGTTTGTAATAATTGTAGTATTATTGTTGATTTTTTTAGTGTTAACTTTTTCAACCTCTAACTTATTTATATTTTATTTATTCTTTGAATCTAGAATAATCCCCACCCTTTTTTTAATTTTTGGGTGGGGTTATCAGCCAGAGCGCTTTTTAGCTGGCTTGTATCTTTTATTTTATACGTTGTTTGCTTCTTTTCCTTTATTAGTTTCTATCTTTTATATTTTTGTTAATAATATAACTTTATTTTATTTTTTAATTAGTTTGAATATGAATGTTTATTTATATTTATCCTTAGTTATTTCTTTTTTGGTTAAAATACCTATGATTTTTGTTCATTTTTGATTACCTAAGGCACATGTTGAGGCCCCTGTTTCGGGGAGAATGATTTTGGCAGGTGTTCTTTTAAAGATAGGGGGCTATGGTTTATATCGAGTTATAAATTTTATGAATGAATTTTATTTAAATTATGTTTGAATGATTTTGAGATTGTTTGGTACTTTTATGGTAGGTATGCTATGTTTAAGACAAGTAGATATTAAATCTTTGATTGCTTATTCTTCAGTAGCTCATATAGGCCTTGTAATTGGGGGTATTATAACTTGTTCATGTTATGGACTTTTGGGTTCTCTATTGTTAATAATTGGGCATGGTTTGTGCTCTTCAGGCATATTTGCTTTGGCTAATATTGTTTATGAACGTAGACATAGACGAAGACTTTTGATTAATAAGGGGTTTATTACTTTTATACCTACTATGTCAATATTTTGGTTTTTGTTTTCAGTTAATAATATGGCTAGTCCTCCTTCATTAAATTTAGCAGGAGAAATTTTGTTAATTAATAGAATTCTTAGATGAAGAACTAGAATAGGATTATTTTTAGCTCTTTCATCATTTTTGAGTTGCTGCTACAGAATTTATCTTTATTCTATTACTCAGCATGGTTGCATATTTGGTGGGTTAAAATCAGAGTCTGGGGGGTGTATACGTGAATACATTCTTTTAATTATACATTGGCTACCTCTAAATTTTTTATTCTTAAAGATAGATATTTTTACTTTTTGGGTTTAAAGGTTAATTCAGGTAGTTTAATGAGAATAATAATTTGTGGTGTTATAGGTGTATTTTTACTCTGGATCTATGAATTTTACAAGTTTGTATAAGTATTGGTTTTTTTTAATTTTTTTTACTGGTTCTTTGTTTTTTGTTTTAGGGCTATATTTTCTTTCTATTGATTATTCTGTTTTTATAGATTGAGAGATTTTGACAATTCATTCATGTTCTATTACAATAACTTTATTGTTAGATTGAATATCCTTGATTTTTATAGGTAGAGTTATATTTATTTCTTCTATGGTTATCTACTATAGTCATGATTATATAATAAATGATGATAATAATATTCGTTTTTTAATTCTTGTGTTATTGTTTGTTATATCTATAATATTTATAATTATTAGTCCTAATTTAATTAGAATTTTGTTAGGTTGAGATGGTTTGGGACTGGTTTCTTATTGTTTAGTAATTTATTTTCAGAATTATAAGTCTTATAATGCTGGTATATTGACAGTCTTGACTAATCGAATTGGAGATGTGGCAATTTTGTTAGGCATTGCTTTTATATTTGATTTGGGTAGATGACATTATTTATACTATAATTTTTATTTTAGTAATATTGGGTATATTCTTTGTTTATTTATAATTTTGGCAGCTTTTACTAAGAGAGCCCAGATTCCCTTTTCTTCATGACTTCCTGCTGCTATAGCAGCTCCAACTCCTGTATCTGCCTTGGTCCATTCTTCAACTTTAGTAACGGCAGGGGTTTATTTATTGATTCGTTTTAATGAATTATTATCTCAGTTTAATATATCATTTTTTCTACTATTATCTATATTGACTATATTTATATCTGGATTGGGGGCTAATTTTGAATATGATTTAAAGAAAATTATTGCTCTTTCTACTTTAAGTCAATTAGGACTTATAATGAGAATTTTGTTTATAGGGTATCCTGTTATTGCTTTTTTTCATCTTTTGACTCATGCTTTTTTTAAGGCTTTGTTATTTTTGTGTGCTGGGTTAATCATTCATTGTATAAATGATTCTCAGGATATCCGTCATATAGGCCTTTTAGTTAATCAGCTACCTTATACAAGAACTTGTTTTGGTATTGCTAATTTATCTTTATGTGGTTTACCTTTCTTGTCAGGTTTTTATAGAAAGGATATAGTTTTGGAGTTTATAACAATGGAATTTTTTAATTTATTTATTTATATTTTATTTTTTATTTCTGTAGGGTTAACAGTCTCTTATAGAGCACGATTAGTTTATTATTGTATGACCAGCTATAGAGGTTTATTTACTTGTTGTTCTTATCATGAAGGGTTAGTTATAATACGTTCTATAATTTTTTTAGTTTTTATGGGTATTTTTGGTGGTAGTGTGTTATCTTGACTATTATTTCCTTTTCCTGATGTTTTGGTTTTGCCTCTTGAGTGTAAATTAATACCTTTAATGTTTGTTATGATTGGGGGTTGAATGGGATATGAGCTGGCTTTTATATACTTATTTGAGGATTTATTTGGTTTACGAATAAACTTGATAACTACTTTTTTAGGAACTATATGATTTATACCAAATTTTAGAACTTATGCTATTTATTCTAAGAGTTTCTTTATTTCTAATAAATATTCTGATTTTATAGATATAGGGTGAGGTGAATATTTAATATCGAATTTAATGGCTTATTATTTTTTATTTTTGAGAAAGTTAGATTTATTCTATCAGAATAATAATATTAAGTTATTTTTTTCTGCATTTATTTTGTTAACTTTTTTATTTGTTATTGTGTAATAATTTGGATAGCTTAAGTTAAAGCCTAATATTGAAGCTATTAAGATAAGATTAATTCTTTCCAAATATATTTATAGGGCATTACCCTTCTATTCAATGAAAATGAATTGTTTTAAGTTAAACTATATAAACAAGAGAAAAACGGATTTTAACCGCTTTAAAAGATAGTTAGCAGCTTCTTTTAGATAACTTCATTCTCTTTTAATTGGATTTATAAATCAATGATTTCATTAACAATGAAAAGCCTCTGTTTTGGCTTCAATTAAAAGTAAGGAGTAGGATACTCTAATTTTAGGTCGAAACTAAATGTAATTATTACTTCATTACTTTGAGGAAGACTAAAAGCAGTTCCTTTTAATTGCAAATTAAATGTTATTATTAACTACATCCCCTAAAAAGTTCATTCTAATATACCATTTTTTCATTCAAAGTAGAGCCCAATAATTAGAATTAGGATAAAAATTGTTATGGTAGTAGCTCAAGATACAATATTACTACACTTTAGTGTAATAATTATAGGTAAGATGATTGCGATTTCGATGTCAAAAATTAAAAATAAAATTGCAATTAGAAAAAATTGTAAAGAGAAAGGTGCTCGGGCTGAGGATTTGGGATCGAACCCGCATTCAAAGGGTGATATCTTTTCTCGGTCTATAATAGTTGTTTTAGAGATGATTGTGCATACAATTATTAATCCAAGTGAAATTATTGTTGCAAGACAAATAGATGTTAAAATTTTTATTATTACTTTTTCTTGTTAAAAGATCTTTTGATTGGAAGTCAAATATATTATTTATACTAAAAAAGTATCTACCTCATCAGTAAATAGAGACATAGAGGAAAAGTCAGACTACATCAACAAAGTGTCAATATCAGGCAGCTGCTTCAAATCCAAAGTGATGGGACTTGGAGAAGTGACATATAATATGTCGTATTAAACAAATTGCCAGGAATGTTGTACCAATAATTACGTGAATACCATGGAAGCCTGTTGCTATAAAGAATCTGGACCCATAGATTGAATCACTAATACAAAAAGTGGCTTCTATATACTCATAAGCTTGGAGAATTGTAAAACAGACACCTAATAACACTGTAACTGTCAAGGCTTTGGTAGTTTCTGAATGAAGACCATTTATTAGTGCGTGGTGAGCTCATGTAACTGATATGCCTGATGTTAGCAAGATTATAGTATTTAGTAGTGGGATTTCTATGGGATTAAATGTTTTAATCCCTTTAGGGGGTCATATTATTCCAATTTCAATTGTTGGGGCTAAACTTCTGTGGAAGAATCCTCAGAAAAATGAAATGAAGAAGAATACTTCGGAAATAATAAATAAAATTATTCCTAGTTTTAAACCTTCTGTAACTTTAATTGTATGTTTACCTTGGAATGTACCTTCTCGTACAATATCTCGTCATCATTGAAATATTGTTAATAATAAGATTGCAACTCCTAAATAAAATAAATATATTTCATTTTTATGGAATCATAAAACTATGCCTGAAGTTAATGTTATAGCCCCAATTGAGCCAGTTAGAGGCCATGGACTATAATCTACTAAATGATAAGGGTGATTACTATGAGTTTTCATATATAACTTCTCTAGAATATAAAGTTCTTAATACAGAAAATACGTAAGCTTGAATTAAAGAGACTGCTGATTCAAATAATATAAGTATAATTTGGATAATTATAATTAATGGAATAATTAATTCATTGGCATTAGTTGAATTATTACCTAATAATCTTATTAATAAGTGCCCAGCAATTATATTAGCTGTAAGACGAACTGACAAAGATCCTGGGCGGATTAAATTTCTAATAGTTTCAATTATAACTATAAAAGGTATAAGTACTGCTGGAGTGCCTGCAGGAATTAAGTGAGCAAATATATGGTTAGTATGATTGATTCATCCATAAATTATTAAAGATAATCATAAAGGTAAAGCCATGGTTAAAGTAAATACAAGATGTCTTGATCTTGTGAAAATATAAGGTAGAAGCCCTATAATGTTATTAACTAGGATAAATATAAATAGTGAAATTATAATTAAAGTTATTCCTTTTCTATTAGGCCCTATTAATATTTTAAATTCTTCATTTAGTTTTATAATAATTGAGTTGAACATAATATTCAAGCGATTGGGTAATATTCAGAATGTTAAGGGGATAAGTATAAAACATGAAATAGTTCTTATTCAGTTTATTGAGAAGTAGATTGAAGTTGCTGGATCAAATGTTGAAAAAAGGTTAGTTATCATTTTCACTTAAATTGATTAATATTGGGATTTTTAGTATCAGATATTTGTTTAGGATTAATAATTTTATTATAGTAAATAATTGTATTTATAAAAATAAAGCTGGTGATAAATAGAAAAAATAACACTTCTCATCATAAAGGAGCTATTTGGGGAATTAAGAAATAATTAAGAAGTATCTTTAGTTTGACAAACTAATGTTTTAAGTTAAACTAATTTCTCCCATTAAGAGTATTTGTTACTATACTATAAATTGGTTTAAGAGACCAATGCTTAACATTTTCAGCCACTTAATGAATTAGAGTAAAGTCACTTAATAAAGTTCTTTGTAGGGACACTTTCAATAACAATAGGTATAAATCTGTGATTTGCACCGCAGATTTCAGAACATTGGCCATAGATAAGACCAGGTCGGCTAATGTTAAAGCAACCTTGGTTAAGACGCCCAGGTGTAGCATCAATTTTAATCCCTAATGCGGGTACAGCTCATGAATGAAGAACATCAGCAGCTGTAACTAAGACTCGAATTTGAGTGTTTATTGGGAGAACTACTCGATTATCTACATCTAATAATCGGAATTCATTATTTTGGAGTTCTTGTGTTGGCTTTATATAAGAGTCGAATTCAACATTAGCAAGATCAGAGTATTCATAACTTCAATACCATTGATGACCGATTGATTTTAAAGTTAATAAAGGTTTATTAACTTCATCAATTAAATATAAAAGATGAAGAGATGGTAGAGCAATTAGGATTAAGGTCACGGCTGGTATTGTAGTTCAGATAAATTCGATTGTTTGACCTTCAAGTAAATTTCGATTAATTAATTTATTTCTTATTAGACTTACCATAATATAAGCTACTAGAATAGTAATTGTTAATAAAATTATTAAGGTGTGATCATGAAAAAAGATGAGCTGTTCTATTAAAGGAGAATTTGCATCTTGTAGTCTTAAATTACCTCATGTTGCGATTTCTAATAAAAGATTAAATCTTTATATATGAAGCTTAAATTCATTGCACTATTCTGCCATATTAGAATGCAGCTAATATAGGCAATTCAGCATAAGAGTGTTCAGCTGGAGGGGTTTGTTGAAGTCATTCGATACTAGAAGTTATATTATGACTAAAAATAATTACTCGTTTTGATACAATTCTTTCTCAGATAATTATAATGAACATAATAATTCTAATTATTGATATAGTAGATCCAATAGAGGAGATTATATTTCATGTTGTATAGCAGTCAGGGTAATCTGAGTATCGGCGAGGTATTCCTCTTAGACCTAAAAAGTGTTGTGGGAAGAAAGTTAAGTTAACTCCAATAAATATAGTAAAGAATTGAATTTTTAATCATTTAGTTTTTATAGTTAATCCTGTAAATAAGGGGAATCATTGAATAAATCTTCCTATAATTGCAAATACTGCTCCTATTGATAAGACATAATGGAAATGTGCTACTACATAATAAGTATCATGCAAAACAATATCAATTGAGGAGTTAGCTAGTACGACTCCCGTTAATCCTCCAATAGTAAAAAGAAAAACGAATCCTAAGGCTCATAAATTAGTTGGGGAATAACTAAGTTTTACTCCATGAAGGGTTGCTAATCAACTAAAAATTTTAATACCAGTAGGTACAGCAATAATTATTGTAGCAGATGTAAAATAGGCACGTGTATCAACGTCCATCCCAACTGTGAACATGTGATGTGCTCATACAATAAACCCTAGTAATCCAATTGCTATTATGGCATAAATTATGCCTAAGGCTCCAAAGGTTTCGATTTTACCTCTTTCTTGTCTAATAATATGTGAAATTAAACCAAATCCAGGTAAAATTAAAATGTATACTTCAGGATGACCGAAAAATCAAAATAAATGCTGATAAAGAATAGGGTCCCCACCTCCTGTAGGGTCAAAAAAAGAAGTATTAAAGTTTCGATCTGTTAAAAGTATAGTAATAGCCCCTGCTAGAACAGGTAAGGAAAGTAATAGTAGAAGAGCTGTAATTCCTACAGATCATACGAATAATGGTGTTCGTTCGGGCGTTATTCCTGCTGGGCGCATATTCATAATAGTTGAAATAAAGTTTACAGCCCCTAAAATAGAAGATACTCCTGCTAAATGTAATGAAAAGATTGCTAAGTCTACTGAAGCTCCTCTGTGGGAGAGATTTCTTGATAATGGAGGGTAAACTGTTCATCCTGTTCCTGCCCCCATTTCTACTATTCTTCTTGTTAATAAAAGAGTTAAAGAAGGGGGTAAAAGTCAGAATCTTATATTGTTTATACGTGGAAATGCCATGTCAGGAGCTCCGATTATCAAAGGAACTAGTCAGTTTCCAAATCCGCCAATTATAATTGGTATAACTATAAAGAAAATTATGATAAATGCGTGGGCTGTAACGATTACGTTATAAATTTGATCATCTCCAATGAATGAGCCTGGTTGTCCTAATTCCACTCGAATGATTCATCTCATAGATGATCCAACTATTCCTGATCATATTCCGAAAATAAAGTAAAGGGTTCCAATATCTTTATGGTTAGTTGAAAATAATCATTTATTCAATGATAAGGTGGCTGAAGTTTAGGCTGTAAATTGTAAATTTATAAATGGTATTAAACCTCTTATCAGGCTTTATAGTCTAATTATAATGACATTAGGTTGCAAATCTAAAGGTGTATTTATGCTAAAGCTTATACACGATTTGATATATTTTTAACTTTGAAGGTTAATAGTTTATTTAACTTAAAGCTTTAAAAAAAGCTTACAGTCATAAAGACTGGTAACGTTAAATTAATTAGAAGAAATCTTAAAAGTATAAGTTTATTAGGTTTTTTATATGAAATTCATTTGTTTATTGAGGAATATGATAGAATAAAGGCTGTTATAAGACGTAAATAATAAAATAAGGTTAAGAGAGAGCACAGCATTATTACTACTATAATAAAATATAAGCCTGAGCTGATTATACTTTGGATAACTATTCATTTAGGGAGAAATCCAAGAAAAGGTGGGAGACCTCCAATTCTTAAAAGGGTAATCGTTAAGGTTAACTTTTCAAATAAAGAAGGTGAGGAGGTTATCAATTGGTTGATAAATAAGGCATTTATTCTTTTAAATATTCAGCAAATTAAGATAACTAGGATGGAATAAATTGTTAGATATTTATATCAGGATGAATTTATTGATATAAATATTATTATTCAACCTAAATGGTTAATTGATGAAAATGCTAAAATTTTTCGTAGAGATGTTTGGTTTAATCCCCCGATTCCTCCTGCTATTGCAGATAATACCACTCTAAGATATAAAAATCAGTTATTTGGGGTTAAATTATGAAGAATTGTTAAAGGTGCAATTTTTTGTCATGTTATTAGAATTATACATTCATCTCAGTTTAAATTTACTATTATTTCAGGTAACCAAAAGTGGAAGGGAGCGGCTCCCACCTTGATCAAAATTCTGATTATAATTATAATTCTTGTTAATTCTCTAATTAATAAGGGAGATAAAAAAATTAAAGAATTAATTATTACTGAGAATAATAGAACAATTCTACCAATTCTTTGAGTTAAAAAATAAATTATTATCGCTTGGGAAGATTTCTTATCTTTTTTTTTTGAGATTAAAGGGGTGAAGGCCATTAGATTTATTTCTAACCCTATTCATATTCCGAGTCAATTATTAGCACTGATAGTAATTAAGGTTCTAACAATCAGGATTAAAATAAATAATAATTTATTTGAATTTAATAACATTAAAAAGAAGAAGGTTTTACTTCTATAAACAGGGTATGAACCTGGTAGCTTAATTAGCTTATCTTTTTATATATTAGTGTAAGATGCACAGAGAATTTTGATTTCTTCAGATTTAGTTTAATTCTAAAGTATATAATAAAGACAATTGCTTGTATGATCTATCCTATCAAGATAGCCCTTTTCTTCAGGCACTTTATT